AAGTAACTATTCGTACGTTGTTGAATAGGAATAAGGACTCTCAATCTTTGATAATTTTGTCATTATCTAATTGTTTTCAAATGGGTCCATTCAACGATGCAAAATATTACAATGTAATAAAAAAAGAATCAATGAAAAGAGATACTCTAATTCCAATTAGGAATTCGTTGGGGCCTTTAGGATTAGGAAGAGCCTCTAAAAGTAAGAATTTTGATTCATTTTATCATTTAATAACTTATAATCAGATCTCGGTAACTAAATATTTACAACTTGACAATTTAAAACAGACTTTTCAGGTACTTAAATATTATTTAATAGATGAAAATGGTAGAATTCATAATCCCGATCCATGCAGTAACACTGTTTTGAATCCATTCAATTTGAATTGGCATTTTCTCCATCATAATTATTGTGAAGAAACATCTACAATAATTAGCCTTGGGCAGTTTATTTGTGAAAATGTATGTATAGCGAAAAACGGACCGCACCTAAAATCGGGTCAAGTTCTAATTGTTCAAATTGACTCTGTAGTAATAAGATCAGCTAAACCTTATTTGGCCACTCTGGGAGCAACTGTTCATGGTCATTATGGAGAAATCCTTTACGAAGGAGATACGTTAGTTACATTTATATATGAAAAGTCGAGATCTGGAGATATAACCCAAGGTCTTCCAAAAGTGGAACAAGTGTTGGAAGTTCGTTCGATTGATTCAATATCGATGAACCTAGAAAAGAGGATTGAGGGTTGGAACGAGCGCATAGCAAAAATTCTTGGAATTCCTTGGGGATTCTTGATTGGTGCTGAGCTAACTATAGTACAAAGTCGTATCTCTTTGGTTAATAAGATCCAAAAAGTTTATCGATCTCAGGGGGTGCAGATTCATAATCGGCATATAGAGATTATTGTGCGTCAAATAACATCAAAAGTGTTGGTTTCAGAAGATAGAATGTCTAATGTTTTTTCACCCGGAGAACTAATTGAATTGTTGCGGGCGGAACGAACAGGGCGTGCTTTGGAAGAAGCAATCTGTTACCGAGCCATCTTATTGGGAATAACGAAAGCATCTCTAAATACTCAAAGTTTCATATCCGAAGCGAGTTTTCAAGAAACTGCTAGAGTTTTAGCAAAAGCCGCTCTCCGGGGTCGTATCGATTGGTTGAAAGGTCTGAAAGAGAACGTTGTTCTCGGGGAGATGGTACCCGTTGGTACTGGATTCAAAGGATTAGTACAACGTTCAAGGCAACTTAACAACATTCCTTTGGAAAAAAAAAAGAATGATTTATTCGAGGTGAAAATGAGAGATATGTTGTTCTACCACAGAGAATTATTTGATTTTTTCATTTCAAAGAATTTATACGATACACCCAAACAATCATTGCGAGGATTTAATGATTCCTAAGAGCAGATTCTTAACTATTTTCGGTCATTTTTTTTTATTTGGTAATAGTAATAAAGATAATAACAAATAGAATAGAAATAAATTAATGGCTTGAATCATGTATCAACGGCTAATATCTGTTAGAGGTAGAAAAGAAGGTTCCATCGGAACAATTATTGATTTCTATTTCAGGGTACCTCGTCTCTTTTTTTTTTTTAAAAAAAAAAAAAGAGAGGAAGTGTGGGGAGAGAAATGACAAGAAGATATTGGAACATCAATTTGGAAGAGATGATGGAAGCAGGAGTTCATTTTGGTCATGGTACTAGTAAATGGAATCCTAGAATGGCACCTTATATCTCTTCAAAGCGTAAAGGTATTCATATTATAAATCTTATTAGAACCGCTCGTTTTTTATCAGAAGCTTGTAATTTAGTTTTTGATGCAGCAAGTAGGGGAAAACAATTCTTAATTGTTGGTACCAAAAATAAAGCAGCTGATTCAGTAGCACGGGCTGCAATAAGGGCTCGTTGTCATTATGTTAATAATAAATGGCTCGGTGGTATGTTGACGAATTGGTATACTACGGAAACGATACTTCATAAGTTCAGGGACTTGAGAACGGAACAAAAGATAGAGAGACTCAACCGTCTTCCGAAACGAGATTCGGCTATGTTGAAGAGACAATTATCTCACTTGCAAACATATCTGGGCGGGATTAAATATATGATGGGATTACCAGATATTGTAATAATCGTTGATCAGCAAGAAGAATATACGGCTCTTCGAGAATGTATCATTTTGGGAATTCCAACGATTTGTTTAATCGATACAAATTGTGACCCCGATCTCGCAGATATTTCGATTCCAGCAAATGATGACGCTATAGCTTCAATCCGATTAATTCTTAACAAATTAGTATTTGCAATTTGTGAGGGTCGTTCTAGCTATATACGAAATACGTGATTAATAATAAGATAAATAAATTATTTTTGGAACTCCATTTTTGTAACTCCATAGATTTATGAAATCGGTTACGATTTTTTAATCGCGCAAAAGAGATACAAGTAACTTAGGGGTATTATGTGATTAGTTGATATCAAAAATATATAATTCAAGTAGGCAAGTCAAAAATAGATGGTTGAATCAAAATAATTCTTTTTTTTTAAGTTCTATTTCTTTCAGAGGGCAATATGAATGTTCTATTATGTTCTATCAACACACTAAAAGGGTTATACGATATATCTGGTGTGGAAGTTGGCCAACATTTGTATTGGCAAATAGGAGGTTTTCAAGTCCATGCCCAAGTACTTATTACTTCTTGGGTTGTAATTGCTATCTTATTAGGTTCAGCCATTATAGCTGTTCGTAATCCACAAACCATTCCTACTGACAGTCAGAATTTCTTCGAATATGTCCTTGAATTCATTCGAGACGTGAGCAAAACTCAGATTGGAGAAGAATACGGTCCATGGGTTTCCTTTATTGGAACTTTGTTTCTATTTATTTTTGTTTCGAATTGGTCAGGTGCTCTTTTACCTTGGAAAATCATACAGTTACCTCATGGGGAATTAGCCGCACCTACAAATGATATAAATACTACCGTTGCTTTAGCTTTACTCACGTCAGTAGCATATTTCTATGCGGGTCTTACCAAAAAAGGATTAGGTTATTTCGGTAAATACATTCAACCAACTCCAATCCTTTTACCCATTAATATCTTAGAAGATTTTACAAAACCCTTATCACTTAGTTTTCGACTTTTCGGAAATATATTAGCTGATGAATTAGTAGTTGTTGTTCTTGTTTCTTTAGTACCTTCAGTGGTTCCTATACCTGTCATGTTACTTGGATTATTTACAAGCGGTATTCAAGCTCTTATTTTTGCAACTTTAGCTGCGGCTTATATAGGCGAATCCATGGAGGGTCATCATTGACTAGTTTTCGAAATAGGCTTTTTTTAGCTTAAGACTTACGCAATATATGCGCGGATCAAGATAATCTGCTTAGGGAACATAACATAATATATAAATAAATTATATAATAAAAATTATAACAAATTATATTATATAATATATTCTATAATATAAATAAGATATATACGATCTAGAGAGGAATAGTAAAAAAAGCTTAAGATCTTAGAGATATTAGGGAGTTGCAACAAACGGGGAAGTAAAAAAAAGGAAAGAGATCTAAAAGATCTTTTTCCTAAAATTCCAGTTAGGTCCATTTATACCCCCTCCAATGAATATTCTCTTTATATTGTTTTGTTCATTTAATTCCAATATTCAACATTATTAGCTATTAGTAATCATAATCTGAATAATAATTTGGATACTATTACTTATAGTATTATGGCGTGCTATTCTTTAAAAAGATGTTATTGTTATATAGAATGATGCCCATTCAAGTTGATTTCATCCAATTCAACGATTGACCAAAAGATGATTTTAATAAATAATAAATTACATTAACTTAGATCAATCAAATACTACTATTTCGATGTAATGATTCGATCTAAGGAATTTGTCCATGTAGATTGATTGTTCCCATGTAGTCGAATAAAAAAAGAAAAATCTAGAAAAAAAAAGTTCAATTTATAAAAAAAAATGGATTAAGGAGATGCCGAACTAGATGTATGTAATCTAATTGCTATAAGACAACTCTTGTGAATCTTTCGAAGAATTATTCTAGAATCCGATTGAATGTAAGATATGAATAGTTGATTTACGTTATGGAAGAAACACATGTATATGTGATATTAGATATTAATTAGTTATATATGAAGTAAAAATATATCTAATTAATATAATATCTAATACTGTGAATTTAGATAGGGATTCCAATAGAAGTCCTTCCCTTTCGTTTGTAATTGTGAATGAAATATTTATTCAATGAATAAAGTGAATATTGAATGAATAAATAGATTCAATCAAGAAAAAAAAACTAAAAATTGGAATGGTTTTGAAAAAAGAAAGAAATGGAAGAAAAAAAGTCATATGGATTCAAAAAAATTATGTGACTAGAAACTAAAAAAGAAATATGGAAGTAGTTCTAATGATTCAATAATATTATTACTTCAATTCAGAGTTCTTAGTTCCTTCGACTGTATAGATCTTAGCGATGGAATAATTAAGTCATAATTTCTTTGTTGATCGTATCATTAACTATTTACTTATTTTGGTGTGAGGAACTTATCATGAATCCACTGATTTCTGCCGCTTCCGTTATTGCTGCTGGGTTGGCCGTCGGTCTTGCTTCTATTGGACCTGGGGTTGGTCAAGGTACTGCTGCGGGCCAAGCTGTAGAAGGGATCGCGAGACAGCCCGAGGCGGAGGGAAAAATACGAGGTACTTTATTGCTTAGTTTGGCTTTTATGGAAGCTTTAACAATTTATGGACTGGTTGTAGCCTTAGCGCTTTTATTTGCGAATCCCTTTGTTTAATCCTATAACAATACCTATTTTTTCTTAGGTTATTTCCTTGGACTTACCACTCCCGCTTTTTCGAATTATATTAAGATTTCACTCCTACAATTATTTATTTGTTGGGACAATAAACCATGGGGAAGGACTGATTGGAGGATGAGAAATTAGCATACCGACTCGCCTTCTTCCTTCCCCTT